AATGAGATGCCTGATTAAAGGATTATCTTGATAGGGTAAATAAAGTAATAAAAATTACTCTCATTATATAAGATAGAATCAAACTATCGCCTTTAATATCAAAAACTAACGTGCATCTCACACCCTTATATAATAAAAAGGTAAGCTAATTTAAGCTAATGGGTTCATATCCCATTCATGGAGGTTCTAATCCGCCCCTTTTTAATGTACAACAACTCTATAAAACTTCTCTTCCTATCATCATTGATGATAGGAACGATCTTGTCCATTTCTTCAAATAACTGATTAGGGATCTGAATAGGACTAGAGATCAACTTACTTTCCATCATTCCATTATTAACAGATAACAAAAACATAATAATTAACGAATCATCAATTAAATACTTTATTATTCAAGCTATACCATCAACAATATTATTAATTTCAATTTTGTTGATTCAAATAAAATACATAATTTGATGGGAAAAAGAAAATATTCCATCAATGATAATTATGTCAAGAATAATAATAAAAATAGGTGCTGCTCCATTTCACTTCTGACTACCAGAAGTAATAGGGTCAACAAGATGAATAAACTGTTTAATTTTATTGACGTGACAAAAAATTGCTCCAATAATAACATTATCCTATTGTATTAAAATAAGAAGATTCACTTTTACAGTAATTTTAATAGGAATTATTGTTGGAGCAATAGGAGGATTAAATCAAACATCATTACGTCAAATCATGGCATATTCCTCAATTAGACATCTAGGATGAATAATCAGATCAATGGTTATTAGAGAAAATACATGAGAATTATACCTTTGCATTTACTTCCTACTAAACACTGCAGTAATTATGATATTTAGAAGTATAAAATTATTCTTCTTAAATCAAGCTTATCTATCAGGAAATTTAAAAATAGAAATCAAATTTTTAATAATGTTATCACTCCTATCACTAGGAGGACTTCCACCTATACTAGGATTCTTACCAAAATGAATTGTTATCCAATCACTCATTGATAATAACATGACAACAATTATATTTCTCATAGTAACATTTACAGCCATTACATTATACTACTACATACGAATTAGATTTTCAGCAATTATTATGTCACATACAGAAAACTCATGATTAACAGGAATTAAAATCAATAAGTCAAAAATAATTCTATCCGTAATAACAACAATTTCAATACTTGGGTTAATTTGTACTTCAAGCCTTACGCTATTTTATTAAGGCTTTAAGTTAATAAAACTAATAACCTTCAAAGTTGGAATTAAAAAATTATCTTTTAAGCCTTAGTAAAATAGCATTTTACACCTCTAGAATTGCAGTCTAAAATCATAACTGAATATAAGGCCACAAATTGTGATAGGAGAGAAAAGTTCTCATAAATAGATTTACAATCCACCACCTATAAATTCAGCCATCCTATCGCAAAAATGACTATTCTCAACAAATCATAAGGATATTGGAACTCTATATTTTATGTTTGGTGCATGAGCAGGTATAATTGGGACATCAATAAGAATAATTATTCGAGCTGAGTTAGGTCAGCCAGGGTCAATAATTGGAGATGATCAAATTTATAATGTTATCATCACAGCCCACGCATTTGTTATAATTTTCTTTATAGTTATACCTATTATAATTGGAGGATTTGGAAATTGACTTGTACCACTAATAATTGGAGCACCAGATATAGCATTTCCACGAATAAATAACATAAGATTCTGATTATTACCACCATCATTAATCCTTTTACTCTCGTCTTCTATAGTGGATAGAGGAGCAGGTACAGGATGAACAGTATATCCCCCACTAGCAGGAACAATTGCACATGGTGGATCTTCTGTAGATTTAGCTATTTTTTCATTGCACCTAGCAGGTATTTCATCAATTCTAGGTGCAGTTAACTTTATTACAACAACAACTAATATACGATCAAATAGAATATCCCTAGATCAAACACCATTATTTGTTTGATCAGTAGCAATTACAGCATTATTATTACTACTATCATTACCAGTACTAGCAGGAGCAATTACAATATTATTAACAGACCGAAACCTTAATACATCATTTTTTGATCCTGCAGGAGGTGGAGATCCAATTCTCTATCAACATTTATTCTGATTCTTTGGACACCCGGAAGTGTACATTTTAATCCTACCAGGATTTGGAATTATTTCCCACATTGTTTGTCAAGAAAGTGGAAAAATTGAATCATTCGGAACCTTAGGTATAATTTATGCAATACTATCAATTGGATTAATAGGATTTATTGTATGAGCACATCATATATTTACAGTAGGAATAGACGTTGATACACGAGCATACTTTACATCAGCAACAATAATTATTGCAGTACCAACAGGAATTAAAGTATTCAGATGAATAGCAACATTATACGGAACAAAATTTAAATTCAATCCACCATTATTATGAGCTTTAGGATTCATTTTTCTATTTACAATAGGGGGTTTAACAGGACTAGTATTAGCTAATTCATCATTAGATATTGTTTTACATGACACTTATTATGTTGTAGCTCACTTTCATTATGTTTTATCAATAGGAGCAGTATTTGCAATTATAGGAGGAATTATCCAATGATATCCGTTATTTACAGGACTAACCATAAAAAATAAATGACTAAAAATCCAATTCACAATTATATTCTTTGGAGTAAACTTAACATTCTTCCCTCAACACTTTCTAGGTTTAGCAGGAATACCACGACGTTATTCTGATTATCCAGATGCTTATACATCATGAAATGTTATTTCTAGTATTGGATCAACTATTTCAATTATAAGAATCATTATGTTTATTATAATCATATGAGAAAGAATAATTAAAAATCGAACAATTATTTTCAGAATAAATATAAGAAGATCAACAGAATGATTACAAAATAATCCTCCTGCAGAACACAGATATTCAGAATTACCATTAATTAATAAATTCTAATATGGCAGATTAATGCACTAGATTTAAACTCTAAAGATAAAGATTTAACCTTTTATTAGAATTTATTAATGGCAACATGATCAAATTTATCATTACAAGATAGAGCCTCTCCTTTAATAGAACAATTATCATTCTTTCATGATCACACTATAATTATTCTACTATTAATTACAGCAATTGTAGGATATTCACTTAGATATATATTATTAATTAACTATACAAATCGAAATATACTTCATGGACATTTAATTGAAACCATCTGAACAGCCCTGCCAGCTGTTACACTAATTTTTATTGCATTACCATCTCTACGATTATTATATTTACTTGATGATTCATCTAACGCCCTAATTACAATTAAAACAATTGGACGACAATGATACTGAAGCTATGAATATTCAGACTTTATTAATTTAGAATTCGACACTTATATAACACCAGAAAAAGACTTAGAAATGAATGAATTCCGACTCCTAGACGTTGATAATCGAACAATCTTACCCATAAATACAGAAATTCGAGTATTAACTAGAGCATCAGATGTCTTACACTCATGAACCATTCCAACCTTAAGAATTAAAATTGATGCAACACCTGGGCGACTAAATCAAGGAATATTTTTAATTAACCGTCCAGGTCTATTTTTTGGACAATGTTCAGAAATCTGTGGAGCAAATCATAGATTCATACCAATTGTAATTGAAAGAACATCAGTAAAATTATTTATTAAATGATTATCTAGTATAATTTAAGGAGTTAGTTAAAATATAACATTAGAATGTCAATCTAAAATAACTATATACTAGTACACCTTGAAACATCAGATGACTGAAAGTAAGTAATGGTCTCTTAAACCAAAATATAGTAAGTTAACATTTACTTCTGATGGGGAATAATATTATACCAAATCCCTCAAATATCACCAATAATATGATTTTCACTATTTATTATATTTTCAATTACGATAATTATATTTAATCAAATAAATTTCTTCTCCTATAAACCAGTAAAAATTAAAAGAATTAAAAAAACAATATTAAAAAATAACATAAACTGAAAATGATAACAAACTTATTTTCAACATTTGATCCATCAACTAATATTTTTAATATATCATTAAACTGAACTAGTACATTTTTAGGACTATTATTAATTCCATCAATATTTTGATTAATACCATCACGAATTAATATTTTATGAAATAAATTAACATTAACCCTAAATAATGAATTCAAAACCTTATTAGGACAAAAATCCTTTCAAGGATCAACATTTATTTTCATTTCAATCTTCATTATAATACTATTTAATAATTTTATAGGTCTATTTCCATATATCTTTACAAGAACAAGACAAATAACATTAACATTTTCAATTGCATTACCAATATGAGTAAGATTTATAATATTTGGTTGAATTAATAACACAAATCATATATTTATTCATCTTGTTCCTCAAGGAACACCAAATGCATTAATATCATTTATAGTTTTAATTGAAACAATTAGAAATATTATTCGTCCAGGAACATTAGCAGTACGACTAGCTGCAAATATAATTGCTGGACATTTACTACTTACATTACTAGGAAATACAGGACCATCATTAACAATAACAACTATCTATATCTTAATTATTATACAAATATTATTATTAGTTTTAGAATCAGCAGTAGCAATAATTCAAGCTTATGTATTCTCAATTTTAAGAACATTATATTCAAGAGAAACTTATTAAACTTATGTTAACAAATAACTCAAACCACCCATTTCATATAGTAGATTATAGACCATGACCATTAGTTGGATCAATTGGAACAATAGTAATACTTACAGGATTAGCTAAATGATTTCATATATATAACATTAACCTTCTCATAATTGGAATAATAATTACAATTTTAACAATAATCCAATGATGACGAGATGTAATCCGAGAAAGAACTTTTCAAGGACTACATACAAAATTTGTTTCAATAGGAATACGATGAGGAATAATTCTATTTATTGTATCAGAAGTATTATTTTTTATTTCATTCTTTTGAGCATTTTTTAATAGTAGATTATCACCAACTATTGAATTAGGAATAATATGACCACCTATAGGAATTCAATCATTTAATCCAATACATATTCCATTACTTAATACAGCAATTCTACTTGCCTCAGGAGTTACAGTAACATGAGCACATCATAGAATTATAGAATCTAATTATTCCCAAGCAACTCAAGGATTATTCTTTACAGTTTTATTAGGAGTATATTTTACAATGTTACAAATATATGAATATTGAGAAGCACCCTTCACTATTGCTGATGCAGTATATGGATCAACATTCTTTGTTGCAACAGGATTCCATGGTTTACACGTAATCATCGGTACATTATTTTTACTTACATGCTTAATTCGACATTTAATAAATCAATTCTCACCAAATCATCACTTTGGATTTGAAGCAGCAGCATGATACTGGCATTTTGTAGATGTAGTTTGATTATTTTTATATTTATCAATCTACTGATGAGGTAGATAAAATATTTTTCTAGTATATTTAGTACATTTGACTTCCAATCAAAAAGATTAATCCATATTAAGAAAAATAATTATAATTTTAATAACAAGAATTTCAATTAGATTCATTTTACCAACACTAGTTATAATAATTGCAACAACTCTATCAAAAAAGTCAATTAATGATCGAGAAAAAAGATCACCATTTGAATGTGGATTTGATCCAAAAAGATCAGCACGTATACCATTCTCATTGCAATTCTTCCTAATTGCAGTTATTTTCTTAATTTTTGATGTAGAAATTGCAATAATTTTACCAATTGTAATTATTTTCAAAACATCAAATATTAGAATATGAACAATAGCAACAATAATTTTTATTATAATTCTCCTAATAGGATTATACTATGAATGAAATCAAGGAGCTCTTAAATGAGCAAATTAGGGTTGTAGTTAAATATAACATTTGGTTTGCAACCAAAAAGTATTGAATTGTCAATCAACCTTAAATTTAAATAAGAAGCGAAATATTGCAATCAGTTTCGACCTGAAATTATGGCATAATAATGCCCTTATTTATTAATTGAAGCCAAAATAGAGGCATATTACTGTTAATAATATTATTGAACATAAGTTCCAATTAAGGAAATGTAAAGATAATATAAAAGCTGCTAACTTTTTATAATAGCGGTTAAACTCCGTTAACATTTCTTTAATTTATATAGTTTAATAAAACATTACATTTTCACTGTAAAAATAATATGAAAATATTTATAAATACCTAAAAATAAAACTATTTCCATAACATCTTCAATGTCATACTCTATTATAAGCTATTTAGGTAATAAATAAAAAAAACCATAAACAAAATAAATATTCAAAAAATAAAAGTTAATAAATAAACCTTAAAATTAGAATCATACAAAGATTGAAGATAATCAATTAAATACAAATAAAATGAATATAAACCCTGACCTCCTAATATTTCACCTCATCCATAATCAAAAGACTTTAATAAGTTATAACCAAAACTTAAAGGTATATATCTAATAAACTTAGTAGAAAGAAAAGGTATAAATCACATAGAACCAACAAATCTAACAAAAGATATAAAATTTAAAGAAAATAAACCAAAGAAATAATTAAAATCAGAAATTAAATAACCAAAATAAACCCCTAAAATAACAACAAATAAAGTTAAACCCTTTAAATATCAAGGTAAAACAATTATATAAGGAATAGGAAAAATTAATCAAGATAAAAATCTTCCACCAAAAACAGCAACAAACAATAAACCAATTATACCAAAAGAAATAAAATAACTTTTATCATTAAAGTAATAACTAGAATAAAAATTATTAACTCCTAACATTGAATAATAAAATAAACGAAAAGAATAAGAAGCTGTTAAACCAGTAGAAAGAAAAAACAATAAAAAAATTAAAGAATTAACTCAACTTAAACAAACAACTTCAAGAATTAAATCCTTAGAATAAAATCCAACTAAAAAAGGTATACCACACAAAGACAATCTAGAAACATTGAAACATATTGAAGTTAAAGGTATAAAATTAACAATTGAACCTATAAAACGAATATCTTGAGAATCCCTTAAATTATGAATTATTGAACCTGCACATATAAATAATAATGCCTTAAACAAAGCATGAGTCAACAGATGAAAAAAAGCAATAACATAATAACCCATAGATAAAATTCTTATTATTAATCCAAGTTGACTTAAAGTAGAAAGAGCAATAACTTTCCTTAAATCAAATTCAAAATTAGCCCCAAGACCCGCTATAAACATTGTTATACAACCAATTAATATCAATATTCAACCATAATTATAAGTTAATAATATTGGTCTAAAACGAATTAATAAATAAACACCAGCTGTAACCAAAGTAGAAGAATGAACTAAAGCAGAAACAGGTGTTGGAGCTGCTATAGCAGCAGGAAGTCATGAAGAAAAAGGAATTTGAGCTCTCCTAGTTATAGAAGCAACAACGATTAATATAGTAATAATCTTTATCTCAAAAGAATCAAAAATAAAGTAATAATAATTAATATAATTTCAACTTCCAAAATTCAATATTCAAGCAATAGAAATTAAAATACAAACATCACCAATTCGATTAGATAAAGCAGTTAATATTCCAGCATTATAAGACTTTACATTTTGATAATAAATAACTAAACAATAAGAAACTAAACCTAAACCATCCCAACCTAACAAAATTCTAATTAAATTTGGACTAATAATTAAAAGAACCATCGAAAGAATAAATATTAAAACAAGAATAACAAAACGATTAATATTCCTTTCATTATGCATATAATCGTTTCTATAATAAATAACCAAAGAAGAAATATATATAACAAAGGATATAAAAATTAAAGACATTCAATCAAAAATAAAAGTTATAATTACTATAGAACCATTTAAACTAAAAATTTCCCATTCAATAAAAACTCTATAGTCAAACATTAAATAATAAATACCAAATAAAAAAGTCAAAGTTCTGAATATAAATAAAACAATAAATCTCAATGAACAAATAGAAAATAAATACACGACCTAAGATGAAAAATTCATATCATTGATTCCACAAAACAATATTTTATATTAAAATACTTAAGTCACTAAAAATAAAAATATTCACCCTTTAAACACAAAATATTTAAAGGAAATCAATGTAAAAATAAAAGATGATATTCACGAAAATAACCTAAAGAACAAGTATAAATACCAGAATAATAAAACCCATGTTGAGAATAAGAATATATATACAATGTATAAACAGCACTAAAAAAAGATAAAAAAATTAATAATAAAAATATGTAAGGAGACCATGAAATAACTCTATTTAATAATCTAAATTCACCAAACAAATTTAAAGATGGAGGAGCAGCTATATTTGAAGATCTTAAAAGAAATCATCAAAAAGATATTGTAGGCATCAAATTAATTATACCCCTATTAATTAATAATCTTCGTCTACCTAAACGCTCATAAATAATATTTGATAAACAAAATAAACCAGAAGAACATAAACCATGTCCAACCATTAAAGATAAAGAACCCATAAAACCTCACCAATTCATAGTTATTAAACCACCAATTACTATACTTATATGAGCAATAGATGAATAAGCAATTAAAGACTTTAAATCAACCTGACGAATACAAATAAATCTAACAATAACACCACCAAATAAACTTAAAGACAATCAAAAATAATTAAAACTTAACCCTAAAAAAGAAATAATCTTCATAACACGAAAAATACCATATCCACCTAACTTTAATAACACTCCAGCAAGAATTATTCTACCAGAAATTGGAGCCTCTACATGAGCCTTGGGAAGCCAAAGATGAAATAAAAATATGGGTATCCTAACTAAAAAAGCAAACAAAATAAAAATATAAAATATAAAATAAAAAGAACCACAATCAAATAATAATGGAAAATAAAGAGTATTAAAAATACTATTAACCTTAAATAAAACTAATAATAAAGGTAATCTAGCAACTAAAGTATAAAAAATTAAATAAATACCAGCTTGTAAACGCTCAGGTTGATAACCTCAACCCAAAATTAATAGTATAGTAGGGATTAATCTAGATTCAAAAAAAATATAAAAAGATAATAAACTTAAGCTAGAAAAAGAACAATACAAAGTAACCAATAATAATAAAACAAGTAAAATAAAAAAACTAGAATGATAAGAAAATAAATAAATTGATCTTCTTGCTGTAATTATTAAAGAAACAATTCAAAAACTTAACAAAATCAACATGAAAGAAAAATAATCAATACCAAAGAAATAACCAATTATATTTAAATCAGAATAAGAATAAACAGAAAATATAAAAATAAAACTTAATAAAAATATTAAAGCATGAACCAACCATCAACAACTCTCTAATAAACTAATAGGGATCAAAAAACATAACATCAACAAATATTTTAACATAAACACAAGAAAAAAGAATTAAAAAAATCATTTCCATGAGAACGAACTATAGAAACCAAAACAGAAAGACCCAAAGCACCTTCACAAACAGAAAAAACTAAAAATACAATAGGAAAAAAATAATCATAATCAAATTCAACTAAAAAAATAATAATCAGCATAAATAAAGAAAGAACAATATATTCCAATCTCAACAAAACTATTAATAAATATTTACGCTTTGAAGAAAAAACGTAAACACCAGAAATATAAATTAATAAAGAAGTTAAAACACTAAACATAAACATTAGTTTTAATAGTTTAATAAAAACACTGGTTTTGTAAACCAAAATTAAGAAAGCACTTTTAAAACTTCAAGGGTAGAAAATTTTTCTATCATTGATCCCCAAAATCAACATTTTAATAAACTAACCCTTGAAATGTTAAAAATATTAATTATAAGAATATCAAATATACTAAATATTAACTTTATTAAAATAAACCACCCAATATTATTAATAATTATAATTATTATTCAAACTCTATTAATTGGAGTAATAATAGGATCAATAATAGAAAGATTTTGACTTTCATATATTCTATTCTTAACATTTATTGGAGGAATAATAGTCTTATTTATTTATATTACAAGAATTTCATCAAACGAAATATTTAATATTAAATCTACAAGAATAATTTTCATTATAATTATAATATTAATTACAATAATCGTAATTTACAGTACAGAAAAAATCATATTTACAGAAATTATTAAAAATACAGAAACAATAAATATAAAATACACAATAAATTTCCAAGAAATAACAATATCTTTAACAAAAATATATAATAACCCCACACTTATTATTACAATCATAATAATAATCTATCTTTTTATTACATTACTAGCAGTAGTAAAAATTAATAACATCAAACAAGGTCCTATTCGTAAAATAAAATAATAAACTAATGAATAAACCCTTACGATTAAAACACCCAATAATTAAAATCATTAATAATTCATTAATTGATTTACCAGCACCAACAAACATTTCATTCTGATGAAATCTAGGATCACTATTAGGTCTATGTTTAATAATTCAAATCATAACAGGATTATTTTTAACTATACATTACACCCCTAATATTGAAAGAGCATTTAGAAGTGTAATTCACATTTGCCGAGACGTAAATAATGGTTGAATCATTCGAACAATACATGCAAATGGAGCATCAATATTCTTTATTTGTGTATACCTCCATGTAGGACGAGGAATTTATTATGGATCCTATATATATAAAAATACATGAATAACAGGAACATTAATTTTATTCTTAATTATAGCAACAGCATTTATAGGTTATGTATTACCTTGAGGACAAATATCATTTTGAGGAGCAACAGTAATTACAAACTTATTATCAGCCATCCCTTACATTGGAATAGATATTGTTCAATGAGTATGAGGAGGATTCGCAGTTGATAACGCAACACTTAATCGATTTTATACATTTCATTTTGTACTACCATTTATTATTATAGCAATAGTAATAATACATTTATTTTTTCTTCATCAAACAGGATCTAATAACCCAACTGGATTAAATAGAAATATTGATAAAATTCCATTTCACCCCTACTTCACATATAAAGACTCAATTACATTTATTATTATAATTATAATCCTAGTAATACTATGTCTTATTAACCCATATATATTAGGAGACCCAGACAACTTTGTACCAGCCAACCCCTTAGTTACACCTGTCCACATTCAGCCAGAATGATATTTTTTATTTGCATATGCAATTTTACGATCTATCCCCAATAAATTAGGTGGTGTTATTGCACTACTTCTATCAGTTAGAATTCTTATAATTATACCATTCTATAATAAAAATAAATTCCGAGGAATTCAATTCTATCCAATTAACCAAATTATATTTTGAATTATAGTAATTGTAGTTTGCCTATTAACATGAATTGGAAAACGACCAGTAGAAGAACCTTACATTATAACAGGACAAATTTTAACAATTATTTACTTCTCATATTTCTTGATTAACATTCACATTGCAAAAATATGAGATATACTAATCAAGAAATAAGTTAATTAGCTTAAGAAAAGCATATGTTTTGAAAACATAAGATTAGAAGTTTAATTCCTCTATTAACTTTTAATTACTTAAAAAATTTAATTAACTAATTAAAAACATAACCCTTAAACCAATAAAAAATAATAAAAAGTTTAATGACAAAGGCAAAAAACTCCTTCAAGCCAAATATATAAGTTTATCATATCGAAAACGTGGTAAAGTACCACGTACTCAAATAAAAAGGAAAGAAACAAAAGAAATCTTAATAAAAAATAAAAATGAATAAAAATCACCACCTAAAAAAACTAATGAAAATAATATTCTTATAAAAATAATTCTAGCATACTCAGCTAAAAAAATTAAAGTAAATCCACCAGCCCCATACTCAATATTAAACCCAGAAACCAACTCAGACTCACCTTCAGCAAAATCAAAAGGAGTCCGATTGGTTTCTGCTAAAGAAGAAGCAAAGAAAGCCAAAGATAAAGGAAAACAAAAAACAATAAATCAACAATAAATTTGTAAATTTATAAAATTAAAAACATCAAATCTATCAATAAGTAAAATTAAAGAAAGTAAAATTAAAGCTAGTCTAACTTCATAAGAAATAGTTTGAGCAACAGAACGCAAAGAACCTAATAATGAATAATTAGAATTAGATGATCAACCTGCAATTATTAAAGTATAAACTCTCACTCTAGTACAGCAGAGAAAAAATAAAAATCCATAAGAAAAAGAACATATATAAGTTATATAAGGAAAAATAGATCAAATAAACAACGAAATCATTAAATTAAAAACTGGAGAAAAATAATATATAAAATAATTTGATATAAAAGGAACAGGCTGTTCCTTACAAATTAATTTAATAGCATCACTAAAAGGTTGAGGAATACCTAAAATACCAACTTTATTTGGACCTTTACGAATCTGAATATAACCTAATACCCTTCGTTCTAACAAAGTTAAAAAAGCCACTCTAATTAAAACACAAATAATTAAAAGAAAAAAATTTAAAATAAATATAAGCAAATCATACATTATCAATACTATTTGTAGAAAAATCTACATAAATGAATTCTAAATTCAACACATTAATCTGTCAAAATAGTAAATAATTAATTTCAATCAATAAATAAAAACTATTTTAATCATATGGTCCTCTCGTACTAATATGAATATTATAATTCTTAGGATAGAAACCGACCTGGCTCACGCCGGTCTGAACTCAGATCATGTAAGAATTTAAAGGTCGAACAGACCTAATTATTAAGCTACTACACCTAAAATTAATCTTAATCCAACATCGAGGTCGCAATCCATTTTGTCAATATGAACTCTCAAAAATGATTACGCTGTTATCCCTAAGGTAACTTAATCTTATGATCATAAATTATGGATCAAATGAACATAAATCAATGATTTAATAATGAAGAGTTTAATTATTCTTCATGTCACCCCAACCAAATAATAAAAAATTACATAAAAAGACAACCTAAAATAATATAAAACTTATAAATATCAAGCTCTATAGGGTCTTCTCGTCCTAAAGAAGTATTTAAGCCTTTTAACTTAAAAGTTAAATTCTAAAATTTATTAAGAGACAGTTAATTTCTCGTCAAACCATTCATTCAAGCCTCTAATTAAGAAACTAATGATTATGCTACCTTTGCACGGTCAAAATACCGCGGCTCTTTAAATTTATTCAGTGAGCAGGTCAGACTTAAAAATATTATCAAGAAGCCATGTTTTTGATAAACAGGCGGAAATTAATTTTGCCTAGTTCCTTATAATAAATTAACAATTCATTTTCTTAAACAAAATAAATATACTAATTACATCACTATTACAAAAATTTAAAAATCAAATTAATTACCTTAATAAAAAACCTAAAATCATTATAAAATCATTATTTTAAAAATGAACTAAAACGTAATCAAAAAATAGCTGGTCTTAAGCTTATTATTATTCTATATAAAATAATGAACTTATAGGAATTTAACTTCAAAGCTTATCCCTTAAAGAATAAATAAATTAATATTATAAATTTAAAATTAAATTCTAAACACTAATTATAAAAAATTAAATTTTTTCTTAAGAAACTAAATATCTTAGGAAACGAATAACATATCATTTCTACAAATAAATAAATGATATTTATGAAACAATAACCATCATTTACTTGTAAATCAACCTAAATTGAGATTAATTAATTTAAATCAAAATTTTGATAAACCCTGATACAAAAGGTACAAAAAATAAAATTTACTTACCCAAATTTTAAAAATAATTAATAATTCAATTACATTACTAATAAACTATAATAACAAATAATCAATTCCATAAAAAATACTAAGACATAAACCAATAAAATTACTTTTATTAAACAAAATAAATCACAAAAAATAAAAATAATATAATAAATTAATCAAAACATCCTGAATTGCACAGAATAAAAAATCAGTGTAAATGATATACTTTACTATAAAGATTTGTCTTGATTAAAACTTACTAGATACACTTTCCAGTACATCTACTATGTTACGACTTATCTCATATTAATTGATAATAAATTAAATAATAATCAATAATGAGAGTGACGGGCGATGTGTACACATTTCAGAGCCAATATCAATTAAATTAAATAAATTAAATTACTATCAAATCCACCTTCATTAGAATATTCCAAAACCAAATTCATAATAAAAAAATTTATTGTAACCCATCATACACTTAACTATAAGCTGCACCTTGACCTGAGATAATTTTTAATGGAAAAACAGGAAAATTATGACTCCAAAAAGATTTTCCGATAACGGAGATATACAAACAAATAAATTAAGTAAAGTTAATTGTGTACTATCAATTACGAGACAGGTTCCTCTGAATGGAATGAAATACCGCCAAATTCTTTGAGTTTAAAGACCCTAACTAATATTACCCAGGCAATTTAAATTAACACTTAAAATAATAGGGTATCTAATCCTAGTTTATCTCTTAAGTTTCATAGGTTCATAATAAAGAGTTATACTAAAAAATGAAATTTCACCTAATAAAATCAAAATAAAACTCAAATATACTAATAACTATATTAACCAAAAATATTCAATTGTACTAATCGTGTAACCGCGGCTGCTGGCACGAAATTTACCAGTACTTTATCAATTACTAATTCCAAAATAACTTGATAATTAAATTTAATTACTACAAAATAGAACATTTAGTAAAACAAAACTTATATGTAACATAAAGAAATAATGAATTTATAAGCAAGAATAAAACTTTAAAATTATAGATGGAACAGATACACTAAAAATAAATTTCTTAAAATATTAAACAAACAAGATTCTTAGAATCTAAATGAAATTTTCTTAATAAAAAAATCAATAAAAATTAGAATATTAAATCCACTGGAGTACAACAACAACTTCTCTATTATATATTACAAAGATAAGCATGGTACTTGTATTGCATTAAATGGTTTTTATTATCTTCTTTATTATTTAATCTTTCTTTTCACTTATAAATAAAGGAAGATTAAATAATATAAATAATTTAATCCTATACAATATGTAATTTAACATTATCTTAAATCATATGCAATTAAATCCATTATATTAATACATATGTAATTATATTATATTATATTATTAATTTAACTATATGTTAATATAATATAACTATTTATAATTAATTAATATTCTATTAGAATAATATTAAATATGTTAATTATATTGATTATATCTAATAATCTTAATGTAATATATTTAATTACACTACTCTAAATATTTTATTATATAATCATTTCTTTTGCCTTAAAAATATAAGTAGCTATAATCCTCGGTAAATATATGCATACAAATAGGTTATTAATAATAATAAAATACTACTGATAATGATATATTCAATTAGATGTAATGTATAAAGAATAAATTATTTATATTAATAAACGCAAAATAGGTAAGAAAAAACCTAATAATTCAGCAAAATTTTCCAATTCTAAAACAAAACCTATATATTTGATTTTTTCAATAGGAGCTTTAAATTTATATATAAAATAACAAAAAATGAAAAA